AAAACAATATTGATTGGATTTTGAAGTCAAGAAAAGATATTTCAAAATCGTTTTTTTATATGTAGTAGAAAGGAATAACAATTTATTTATATGAAATAAATATCGAGTAAATCGAGTAACAAGAATATTAACTCGTAAATATTCGCAAATTCTTGCTTTACTGTGGTCTAAGTAAATCAAAAGAATCCGCTTGTGCTTATAGAATCTCACTTCTTATCTATCGAATTTATATATCAGAATAGCTGATATAGTCATTATTCAATGAGTCAGGTCCACTTACTTTTTATTTTTTTTGAAGATAGCTTATTTTCTAAGATTTTTAAGATAGTTTTATTTTTGAAGAAGAATGTAGAAAGAAATAATAACACTTTTTTGGTTTGCAAATAAATAATTGAATATTTTGAATATTTTAGAATATATCGGTTGCACCTTCTAGAAGACCAAATTTCAATAATAAAACATGAAGAGGGTTATATCTCTATGGGCAGATTACTCATAATTAGTCATTATGATAACGACTATCCCCTTTTTGAAATATAATTAAAAAACTGTAAAAAATTCAAATTCATTATATCACTTATTTATTCTAAAAAAAAAAAAGAGTTTGCTTGAAAAACAAGGTATAAAACTTGAGTTTAGTGGAAAAGGTCCTTCCTTGGATTTGAACTGATGACTTTCGGTTTCAAAAACGCTTTTCTACCATACGAAAAGGCTAGTATGATTTCAGAGAATGAGAACTGGGGTTATTGTCTATGTCGATTGTTAACCTATCTCTAGCTGGGAAGTCGGAGAGAAGGTGGTTTACCCTGCGGTAGATGTTACTTTATCGATCAGATTTTTCAAATTTCCTATGAATTCTTATTAGTGCTAAGGAAAAAACCTTTTTCTAAAAAATATTATTTGTTTTTCAATACAAAAAAAATATCATTCAATGTTTACTGCTGAAAAGGATGTAATCTTATGAAATTAGTAGCAGAAAGAGCCCTTTATTAGATTTGAACTGATGATTTACACCTTACTATGACGTTCTACTACTGAGTTAAAAGGGCATAGAAATTCAATTAATGAATTAGCCATTTTCATTTTTCATTAGAAGAGGTTTGTATATAAGGTTCCCAAAATATATTTGTTATTTTAACATATATATATTATTATATATATTATATATAAATTATAAATATATTTATAAAATCTATTTATCTATATAAATAGAATTATAGTAAATTTTTAAGACTTGCACAAAATGTATACTCTTATAGTGAACAATATATGCCTATAAGGCATAAGAATTTATTCAGAAACAATCAATTTTTTTATAGCAAAATAGGGTAAATTTTGAATTTCTTATTCTTGTTTATTTTATTTTTTTTTTTTTATGAAATATATAATGAATTGGTTCAAGTACGAACATCCCACTAAATTACTTAATTATCATGAATCATAACAATATTCATTTGATTGAAAGATGTACTAATTCCACATTGATATCAATTCAAGATATTTTATTAAATTGGATGATGAAGAATTTTATACTAGTAACGGAAAAACCGAATCTTTATGAAATAGAATAAAGTAATAAATATATTTGATCTGAACATCAAATGAAGCAACGAGTTCCGATTTAATTCAATTAAAATTGAAGTACAAAGAAATTGTACTCTTCTAGCAAACCCATTAAATAACTACTTGAATTAAAAGAATCCTTCAACCTATCTCTTTTCATTAGATTTTTTTCGTTATAATTTAGCATAGGATAATTTATGAATGAACTATCCAATTAAAAAATTCTACCTAATCCTAACATAAAAATAGGAAATACTTTTTGGATCAAATCATAAAAAAAGAAAATAAAAAATGGGATCAAAAATATGATCAAAAATATGATGACAGAAATAATCAAAATATAAAGAAAAGTAATAGAAAAGTCAGTCTATTGACAGTAAAAAAATACATATTATAATTTGAGTACTGACTGATGACGACGTGCGGGCAGATTCGCCCTCATCGTCTAGTGGTTAGGACATCTCTCTTTCAAGGAGGCAGCGGGGATTCGATTTCCCCTGGGGGTAAAATAAAAAGTTGATATTAATTTTTCAATAAACCTAAGATTCATTCTCCCAGGTTTACTAAGAAACCTGGGATTAAATCTTCCTTAAACCTAGAATTAATCCTTCCACCCAGGGTCGATGCCCGAGCGGTTAATGGGGACGGACTGTAAATTCGTTGACGATATGTCTACGCTGGTTCAAATCCAGCTCGGCCCAAAAAAGTTACTTTATGAATGCATATGTTATATATGAATGATATAATAGAATTGCTTGAAATATTTGAAATTTATTTTTTTTGAAATAAAAGGTCAAACCATTCATTAAATTAATGGGAAGACTTCATGTATTTATATGCATATAAAATATGAATTCTCATTAATTTTTATTTATAAGTTCTAATAATTTCGATTCATGAAAGTTTTTAAAGTTTCAATCAATAAAGTATTACTCAAATTTCATAAAATCTCATGAAAAAAAAAGTCTATTCTTTTTACAGATAAAAAATCTGTTATTGAGTAAAACAATAACAGATTACTAGTAATCTGTATCACTCTCACTATAGTCTATATCCATATGTGAATATGTTTTGAACATTTGTACAGCTGAATGGGATGATACTCATATTACCCTTATGAATATGTATACCATACACCTTGCTTCGCTGGGATTGTAGTTCAATTGGTCAGAGCACCGCCCTGTCAAGGCGGAAGCTGCGGGTTCGAGTCCCGTCAGTCCCGAACTAGAATCCGAAATATTCATCCATTTTTCTTTCCTTTTTCCACGAAAAAGGGAGGCAGAAAACAAGCAAGATCTAAATTCTCATAATTAATGAAATGATTTATTATTGGATTGAATATCTCTTTTGTTTTCGTTTTGCATTTATTACCCAGACAAATATTGATCAGAAATCTCATTTTTTTGACTACTCTCTTTTGATAAGAGAGAGATTTCTAATATATAGATTCTACGAATCTATAGTATTCATTTATACACCATCGACCCTCGTCGTACTTTTGTTCTTGATCAATGAAATGATAGTATTTTATATAATATATAAAAGTTTTCTTTTTTTTTTTTCTAAAAATTTGAGAAAAATAAAAAGTTTTATTCTTTGTATTTTTTAATCAAAAAATAAACTTTGTATAATTACCTTAATAAAAAAAGTACTTTTCATATTAAACTACATCTCTTTAAACTACATCTCTTTTAGTCCCGATTTTTTTGTATTGATTGTATATGCTTAATATTCTCATTCAAATACAAATAATAGACTTAATTTGAAATTTATAGATTTCATTCCAAATCTGAAAAAGGAGAGACTTACTAAAATAAAAGAGAAGACCAAGAATTCAACCTTTTCTGTTAATTTCTTGGAATATTTGATTTTTTTATCTCTTCTTTTTCCCATCGTACTTCTAGTCTTTATTTGGATATGTGTGTGACTGACCTATATCATATAAAAATCCTTAATCGCATTTAATTGAAAATTATAAGAAATTGAAAAGTATAAAAAAAGTAAGGATAATCTTATTAAGATAAACAAGACAAACAGTAGGCTATAAGACAAAAAAAGTAGAAAAGGACTAATCCAATAAAAAAATCCCATTTTCAAATTAATATGGGTCCTATACTATATAAATTATCAATGATGAATCGATTTGATAGATCAGATATCCCTTATTTAAAATAAGGATCCGATTCAAAATTATCAGGATGCAAGCAAGCCATCCTATTGGATTTCATTTATTTTTAGTAGTTTAATATCTCCTTTTTATGGGATTATATCCCGAGTTATTGCAAAAACAAAAAAAAGGAAAAATGAGATTATGGAAGTCAATATTCTCGCATTTATTGCTACTGCACTGTTCATTCTAGTTCCTACTGCTTTTTTACTTATTATCTACGTAAAAACAGTCAGTCAAAATGATTAATTTGACTCAAACTTGAATTGGAAATTCTTATCAATTCAATCATTAAAGAAATAAAAGAAAGGGATTAAAAAAAAGAGAATCCTAAGTCTTAAGTAAAACGAATGATCAAATTCGAATTATCTACTGCGATAGAAAGAAGTATATTCTATTGCAGTAGAGAGTTTTTTCTATTGGTTATAGACTATCTTGTTAAAGAGAGACAAGCTATTATTGAAAAAAGCTTAGAATAAGATGATTGATGTAAAAGGATAAAAGAAACAATTGATATAATTCGATTACTCGATTGATTTATCAAAAAATTCTCCTAATTCAAATTAAAGTCCACTCCTTCCCCATACTACAAGAGAAAGTGAAAATGTAAAGACTACCATTAAAGCAGCCCAAGCAAAATTTACTAAATCCATGTGATTTGTGTCTCCTATATTATATGAAGTAATTATTCCATTATTGGTCAATAATCATAGTCTAATTAATAGTGGAGAGTCAAAAAAGGATTCGAATTTATAAGGCTATTGATAAACCAATAAAAAAATAGAAAGTGCTTAATACTATAATACTAGATAGAATTAAGCCTTAAGAACAAATCTTACATACAAACTCTTTTCTTTTTTTATGAAAAAAAAGATATTCAAATGTATTAACAAGATACATAATTATCAATTATTGTATATCTCAAATATTTTGTATTTAAGATAAGCTTACTGTCTCTCTTTCTTTGAGAGAAAAAAAAAGGAGCTGTCACTACAACTCTTAAATCCATTCCTTTATTTTTTTGAATTTCACTAGACAAGTTTTCTATTTTCTGGAACTAGGAATTCGAAAAATAAAGTATCAAGAAATTCTTTGTAGTTATACAGGACAAGAATTTTATTAGTAGGATATACAAAAAAATTGAAAGTATCTTGTTGAAAAGGCGACACCCAGATTTGAACTGGGGATAAAGGATTTGCAGTCCCCTGCCTTACCGCTTGGCCATGCCGCCAAATCCAATCCAAAATCGATAAAAATAATTCAATTCTTTTTTTTTTTTTTTTTTGCTTATCTTTATTCCAAAAAAAGGGCGAGTATTTCTGGTTTTTATTGGATTCATTCAATTGAAATCATTTTCTTTGATGAATTCTATTTTCAAAACATATACATACTCTTTCAATTAATAATTTCTTCTCTTTATCTATTGAAGAATTCTTCAATAGATAAGAAAAGTATTTACGGTGATAGATTCCAAAATTTAGGTCAAATTGGAACCCTTAGCTATAATTTTTTGGAATTATAGTTATTCTTGTCTTGATTTCCTTTTGGATTTTTTTATCTTTATTAAAGTAACAAAAAGTAACGAAGGATTCTTCAATTTCAATTGAAATGAATACCTTCTATTTTGTTTCATTTCCTTAATGGGATAACCAAAATCAAATTGATTTATGACTAATTTGTATTAATTACTTAAATCAAATCTTTTTCAATTAGGAATTATAATCAATTTTGAATTTATATGTAAACCTCAGAACAGAAAAAATTAGATAGATTCTAAGTCATTTTTTTTCTTATGTATAATATTCCTAGCTAAAGCAAATTTTTCTTTTATTTTGCACTGCATTGAAAGTATTGAATATAAAAGAAATTATGAAGGTTCTATCATCTTCCATTAAAGCATATATATAATGTGTTATTTGAGTAGAAGCAAGTCAAGATCTATATTGACAATTAGTAGGTTTACAAATCCATGCTCAAGTACTTATCACTTCTTGGACTGTAATTAAATACTAATTTATCAATTCTAGGATATTAGTAATAATAGACAATAAAATACTCCTATTACAAAACAAAAAGATTTTCTGAATTTTTTTGAACATAAAGTGTATTAAATCAAACTCTCCAGATTGCTTGACTATTCTATCTTTTTCTCATTCATTTCATAAAATCTAGATTCAATCATAAATTTTTAGCACCCATTCAGATCATGCTTAAAGAGTAGATTTACATAAAAAAAAAGGGGGGGTAAGATGCATTTTATCTATATTTTATATAGATAAAAATTCCATAATTGGAAGAAAGTAGCAAAATTTTTTCCGAGAATATCTTATCAATACATTTCCATTCCATTTTCTTACGTTTTTTTCATAGGTTTTTCTTCATTATTCCATTTCATCTCAATGTATTTATATTATATGTCAAAAATCGATATATGGAGTTCACTAAAATTTCATGTGATTTAGCAAACAGAGTAGGAATTCCATCATTACTTGATTGTTCTATAGATAGGGAGTCTAAGCAACTAATGGGATTTTTTTCGATAATAATAGTAAGCATCAGATATAAGATGATTTGGAATGGAAATGGGGGAATGTCCACAATACCTGGGTTTAATCAGATACAATTTGAGAGCTTTTGCAGATTTATTACTAAAGGCTTGAGGGAAGAATTTGAGAAGTTTCCAAAAGAAAAAATCGAAGATATAAATCAAAATATAGAATTTCTATTATTTGTGGAAAGATATCAATTGGTAGAACCCTTGATAAAAGAAAGAGATGCTATTTATGAATCACTTACATATTCTGTAAGATTATATGTACCCGCGGGATTAACTCGAAAAACTAGTATAAAAATGCAGGAACAAACCGTTTTTATAGGAAACATTCCTATAATGACTTCCTTAGGAACTTTTCTAATAAATGGAATATATAGGACTGTAATAAATCAAATATTGCAAAGCCCTGGTATTTACTATCGTTCAGAATTGGACCATAAGGGAGTTACTGTTTATACCGGCACCATAATATCAGATTTTGGAGGAAGATTCAAGTTAGAAATGGATAGAAAAGCAAGGATATGGGCACGTGTGAGTAGGAAACAAAAGATATCTATTCTAATTCTATTATCAGCTATGGGTTCGAATCTGAAAGAAATTCTCGAGAATGTTTGTTACCCTGAGATTTTTTTGTCTTTCCTGAATCATAACAATGATAACGCACTCTTTTTTCACATTAGTTCAAGAGAAAATGCTATTTTGGAGTTTTATAAAAAGTTACGTTCTATAGAAGAGGACGATATGGTATTTTCAGAATCCTTATATGAGGAGTTACAAAATAAATTCGTTAAACCAAAATGCGAATTAGGAAGGATTGGTCGACGAAATATGAACCGGAGACTCAATCTTAATATACCTCAGGACAACATATTTTTGTTACCACGGGATATATTGGCTGCTGCTGATCATTTGATTGGAATGAAATTGGAAATGGGTACACTTGATGATATGAATCACTTGAAGAATAAACGTATTCGTTCTGTAGGAGATCTCTTACAGGATCAATTCAGATTGGGTCTTTCTCGTTTAGAAAATGCGATTCGGAATACTATACGTGTAGCAATCTCTCATAATAAATGGATAAAAAGTCCTCAGAATTTGGTAATTTCAACTTCATTAACAACTACTTATGAATCGTTTTTTGGCCTCCACCCCTTATCACAAGTTTCAGATCAAACAAATCCGTTAGCACAAGTAGCTCATGGGCGAAAATGGAGTTTTTTGGGTCCTAGAGGACTAACAAGTCAGACTGCTAGTTTTCGGATACGAGATATCCATCCTAGCTACTATGGACGTATTTGTCCAATTGATACATCCGAAGGTATTAATGTTGGACTTATTGGATCCTTAGCTATTTATGCACGGATTGGTCGTTGGGAATCTATAGAAAGTCCCTTTTATAAAATATCTGAGAAAAAAGAAGGACAGATGGTTTATTTATCACCAACTCGAGATGAATATTCTATGATAGCAGCAGGAAATTCTTTGTCCTTGAATCGGGGTATTCAAGAAGAAGAGGTTGTTCCCGCTCGATACCGTCAAGAATTCCTTACTATTGCGTGGGAACAGATTCATCTTAGAAGCATTTTTCCCTTCCACTATTTTTCGATTGGAGCTTCTCTTATTCCTTTTATCGAGCATAATGACGCGAATCGAGCCTTAATGAGTTCGAATATGCAGCGACAAGCAGTTCCGCTTTGTCAATCGGAGAAGTGTATTGTTGGAACTGGTCTAGAAGGCCAAACGGCTGTAGATTCGGGGTTTTCAGTTATAGCTGAGTATCAGGGAAAGGTCTTTTATACTGATAGTCACAAGATCTCCTTTTCAAGGAATGGGAATACTGAAAGTATTTCATTAGTTAAGTATCAAGGTTCCAACAAAAAAACTTTTCTACATCAAAAATCCCGAGTTCAGGGAGGTCAATGCGTCAAAAAAGGTCAAATTTTAGCGGATGGTGCCGCTACAGTTGGTGGGGAACTCGCTTTAGGAAAAAATATATTAGTAGCTTATATGCCGTGGGAGGGTTATAATTCTGAAGATGCGGTACTAATTAGCGAACGCTTGATATATGAAGATATTTTGACTTCTTTTTATATTCGTAAATATGAGATTAAAACTTATATGACAAATCAAGGCGCTGAAAGAATCACTAAGGGAATACCCCATCTCGAGACTTATTTTCTCCGTAATTTGGATAGGAATGGGATTGTGATGCTGGGATCTTGGGTAGAAACAGGTGATATTTTAGTAGGTAAATTAACGCCAACAGAGGATGAATCGTTCCCAGAGGACAGATTTTTAGGGGCTATGCTTGGCACAGAATTATCTTCTACAGAAGAAACTTCTTTAAGACTACCTATAGGAGGAAGAGGTCTTGTTATTGATGTAAAATGGATTGAGAAGGACAGTTCCAGTGATATTTTAGAAATGGTTTCTGTATATGTTTTACAGAAACGTCAAATCAAAGTAGGTGATAAAGTAGCTGGAAGACATGGGAATAAAGGTATCATTTCCAAGATTTTGCCTAGACAAGATATGCCCTATTTGCAAGATGGAACACCTGTTGATATGGTCTTCAATCCTTTGGGAGTACCTTCACGAATGAATGTGGGCCAGATATTTGAATGCTCACTTGGATTAGCAGGGGATCTCCTAAAGAGACATTATCGAATAGCACCCTTTGATGAAAGATATGAGCAAGAGGCTTCGAGAAAACTAGTGTTTTCTGAATTATATGAAGCCAGTAAACAAACAAAAAATCCATGGGTTTTTGAGCCCGAATACCCTGGAAAAAGCATAATATTTGATGGAAGAACAGGAGATCCTTTTGAACAACCTGTTCTAATAGGAAAGTCCTATATCCTAAAATTAATTCATCAAGTGGATGATAAAATCCATGGACGTTCTACCGGGCCTTACACACTTGTTACACAACAACCCGTTAGAGGAAGGGCCAACCAAGGGGGACAACGCGTAGGAGAAATGGAAGTTTGGGCTCTAGAAGGATTTGGTGTTGCTCATATTTTACAAGAGATGCTTACTTATAAATCTGATCATATTAGAACTCGTAAAGAAATATTAAATACTATGCTTATTGGAGGAAGAACACCTAATCCTCAGGATGATGTTCCAGAATCTTTTCGAGTACTCGTTCGAGAACTACGCTCTTTAGCTCTAGAATTGAATTATTTCTTTGTATCTGAAAAGAACTTCCAGATTCATAGGAAGGAAGTGTGATCTGAATTAATCATTATTTCAATCTTATTTTATGATTGACCAGTATAAACATCAAAAACTTCAAATTGGACCAGTTTCTCCTCAACAAATAAAGGCTTGGGCGACCAAAATCCTACCTAATGGGGAAATCATACTTGGAGAGGTAACCAAAATTCAGACTTTTCATTATAAAAGCAATAAACCAGAGAAAAATGGGTTGTTTTGCGAAAGAATCTTTGGACCCATAAAAAGTGGATTTTGTGCGTGTGGAAAATATAAAGAGATTGGGACTGAAAAAGAAAACCCAAGATTTTGTGAAGAATGTGGAGTAGAATTTGGTAACTCTCGAATACGAAGATATCAAATGGGGTATATTAAACTCGCATGTCCAGTGACTCATGTGTGGTATTTAAAACGTCTTCCTAGTTATATCGCAAATCTTTTAGATAAATCCCTTAAGGAATTAAAAAGCCTAGTATATTGCGGTGTGTGATTTGATCAAAATTCTCATTTAACAGGTTTGAATTGAGAAACTGTCATCCTATTCGATCCAATTGGGATGCCCTGGCTCTGACATGTGTTTTGGAAGAAATAACATGAAACTTAGGATTTTGAGTATATTCTATACTTCCAATTTAAAGGGGAATTAATCCATGGTCCATTCTGTAATAGATAAACAGGAATAGCTAGTCATACCTTGTGAAAATCTTTTGAAATGGGGTTTTATCATTCCATTTCTTTCAGATAAAGATTTTGCTTAAGCAAGCAAATATAGTATGGTTACAGGAGTTTATCTATCGCATATATGCTTCAAAGGATATTAAGGCATAACCGTCAAGGTGAGTAGGGCCCTAAAAGATTAAAGGGAATGAGATATAGACAAATAAATCCCGTATGAATTCAAAAATCAGAAATCTTTATCAGAAGTCTTTAAGAGAATTCATCAGGGAAGTAGACTACTCAATAATTTTAAATTCTCATTTCATTCATTCATTAAATTCAAGTAAAGAAAGAATGAATCAATGAGAGATTGGTTTTTACTGGGAACTTGAGTAAAGAGTAGTTATTTATTTTATAAGTTTTTTCGAAAAAGTCTAAAAATAAGAAAGAACTCTTTTTTTCTTTATTTAGTTAGTGCAACTACTTGAGCCGGATGAGAGGAAACCTTCACGTCCGATTTCAAAAGGGGGAATCCTATAGGAACCTATCTTGATTCTTCTTTTGCTAGGGCCATAGCTAAAAAACCGACTTTCTTACGATTAAGAGGTTTATTCGAATATGAAATCCAATCCCGGAAATACAGCATTCCACTTTTTTTTAGTACTCGGGGCTTCAAGACATTTCAAAATCGAGAAATTCTTATAGGAGCTGATGCTATTAGAGAGCAATTAGCTGATTTAGATTTGCGAATTATTATCGAAAATTCATTAGTAGAATGGAAAAAATTAGCAGACGAGGAATCTACTGAAAATGAATGGGAAAATAGAAAAATTCAAATAAGAAAGAATTTTTTGGTTAGACGTATGGGATTAGCTAAACATTTTCTTCAAACAAATATAGAACCTGAATGGATGATTTTGTACTTATTACCAGTTCTTCCTCCCGAATTGAGACCCATTATTCAAATAGATGGGGGTAAGCTAATAAGTTCGGATATTAATGAGCTCTATAGAAGAGTTATTCGTCGGAATGATCTTCTTAGCGAGTTATTAGCCCCACGTGTATGTTCGGACAGAGAGGTTGTAAATTCTCAGGTAAAATTATTACAAGAAGCTGTAGATATACTTCTTGATATTGGAGTCCACGAACCAAGTAAGGATGGTTTTAATAAAGATAAAGTTTACAAATCTTTTTCAGATATCATAGGAGGGAAAGAAGGAAGATTCCGGGAGACTTTGCTTGGTAAACGGGTTGATTATTCAGGGCGTTCTGTCATTGTTGTGGGTCCTTCTCTTTCATTACATCAATGCGGATTACCTCGAGAAATCGCAATAGAGCTTTTCCAAGCATTTCTAATCCGTGATCTAATTAGGAAACATTTCGCTTCTAATACAGCGACTGCTAAAAGGCAGATTAAGGAGCGGGAAAAAGAACTTATTGTATGGGAAATACTTCAAGAAGTTGTGCAGGGGCATCCTGTATTACTGAATAGAGCACCAACTCTGCATAGATTAGGCATATTGGCCTTCCAACCCATTTTAGTGGAGGGGCGTGCTATTTATTTACACCCATTAGTTTGTAAGGGTTTTAATGCAGACTTTGATGGAGATCAAATGGCTGTTCATTTACCTTTATCTTTAGAAGCTCAAGCGGAAGCTCGTTTACTTATGTTTTCTCATACAAATCTGTTATCTCCAGCTATTGGAGATCCTATTTGTGTACCAACGCAAGATATGCTTATTGGACTTTATATATTAACCATGGGAAATCGTCGAGGGATTTGTGCAAATAGGTATAATCTATATAATTGCAGAAACTATCAAAATGAACTAGTTGACAATATAAACTCTAAATATAATAAAGAAAAAGAACCTTATTTTTCTAGCTCATATGATGCACTTGGAGCTTATCGGCAAAAAAGAATCAGTTTAAATAATCCTTTGTGGCTCCAATGGAAATTAGATAAAGATCAACCTTTTATTGGGTCAAATGAACTTCCCATTGAAGTTCAATATGAATCTTTGGGTACTTCTCATGAGATTTATGGGCATTATCTTATAATAAGAAGTGCAAAAGAAGAAATTCGTTGTATATACATTCGAACCACTCTTGGTCATATTTCTTTTTATCGAGAAATAGAAGAAGCCATACAAGGGTTTAGTCGAATTGATACACTATAATTGATACACTATTTCAATTCAAAAATTAGATTAGGTCGTGCCCCTTCCCAGACGGCGAAATCCCGGGTTTTTCCAATTTCATTAATTTCTTTATTCCTGAATTTCTGCATGAATCAAGAGTAAGATAAAGGATATTCTATCTTCGAATCACTAACTCATGTCTATTGTCGAATGTTACTCAAATAGAGAAGTAATTATGACAAAAAAAGATATAAAACAAGCCTTTTACAATAAAGTCATAAATGGAACTGCTATAAAACGACTTATTAGCAGATTAATAGTGCATTTTGGAATGGGATATACATCCTATATCCTAGATCAATTAAAGACTTTAGGTTTCCATCAAGCCACTACTACATCTATCTCATTAGGAATTGATGATCTTTTAACAATGTCATCGAAACGATGGTTAGTTCAAGATGCTGAACAACAGACTTCTATTTTGGAGAAACACCATCATTATGGAAATGTACATGCAGTAGAAAAATTACGTCAATCTATTGAAATATGGTATGCCACAAGTGAATATTTGAGACAAGAAATGAATCCAAATTTTCAGATGACTGATCCTTCTAATCCAGTCTATTTAATGTCTTTTTCGGGGGCTAGGGGAAATGCATCTCAGATACACCAATTAGTAGGTATGAGAGGATTAATGTCAGATCCCCAAGGACAAATGATTGATTTACCCATTCAAAGCAATTTACACGAAGGACTCTCTTTGACTGAATATATAATTTCTTGTTATGGAGCTCGCAAAGGAGTTGTAGATACTGCTATACGAACAGCAGATGCTGGATATCTTACTCGTAGACTTGTTGAAGTAGTTCAACACATTGTTGTACGTAGAAGAGATTGTGGTACTATCCGAGGTATTTCTGTGAGTCCTCAAAATGGGATGACAGAAACCGTTTTTGTCCAAACACTAATCGGTCGTGTATTAGCAGATGATATTTATATCGGTCTACGATGCATTGCCACTCGAAATCAAGATATTGGGATTGGACTGGTCAATCGATTTAGAACTTTTCGAACACAATCAATTTATATTAGAACTCCTTTCACTTGCAGGAGTACATCTTGGATCTGTCAATTATGTTATGGTCGGAGTCCCACTCATGGTGATTTGGTTGAATTGGGAGAAGCTGTAGGTATTATTGCGGGTCAATCGATTGGAGAACCTGGAACTCAGCTCACATTAAGAACTTTTCATACTGGTGGAGTATTTACAGGTGGTACTGCCCAACATGTACGAACTCCTTTTCATGGAAAAATCAAATTCAATGAGGATTTGCTTCATCCTACACGTACCCGTCATGGGCATCCTGCCTTTCTGTGTTCTACAGATTTCTATGTAACTATAGAGAGTCGAGATATTATCCATAATGTGAGTATTCCCTCGAAAAGTTTGATTTTAGTTCAAAGTGATCAATATGTAGAATCAGAACAAGTTATTGCTGAGATTCGTACCGGAATGTCTACTTTTCCTTTTAAAGAGAGAGTACAAAAACATATTTTTTCGGAATCAGGAGGAGAACTACACTGGAGTACCGATGTCTACCATACACCTAAACATACAGGTAGTAATGTGCATCTATTACCAAAAACAAGCCATTTATGGGTATTGGCAGGAAGTCCTTGCAGATCCGATAGAGTGTCTTTTCCGGTACACAAGGATCAAGATCAAATGAATGTTGATTCTTTTTCTGTTGAAGAAAGATATATTTCTATTTCTGACCCCTCAAAAACTAATACAAAAGTTAATAATGAACTAAGATATAAATTGTTGAATACTTCTAGTAAAGGGGAAATTGTTGAGCATTCACCGACTGATCAAATCGTATCGAACAATCTCATATATCCTTCTATTTTGCAAGAGAACTCTTATTTGTTGACGAAAAAGCGAAGAAATCGATTTATTATCCCATTAAAATATGATAAAGAACAAGAAAAAGAACTAATATCCTGTTTTGTTATTTCGATGGCGATACCTGTAAATGGTATTTTCCACCAAGATAGTATTCTTGCTTATTTTGATGATCCACGATACAGAAGAAGTAATTCAGGAATTATTCAATATGAGATAGAGTCAATCATAGAAAAAGACGATTTGATTGAGGATCAAGAAATAAAAGAATTTCCGGAATACCAGATGTTAATTGAGGATCAAGAAATAGAAGAATTTAGTCCGGAATACAAAATTTTGATTGAATATCAAAAATATCAAATGTTGATTGAGTATCAAAAAATACAAGAATTGACTTTGGAATACCAAACATTGATTGAGAATGAAGGAATAAAAGAATTTCCGGAATACCAAATGTTAATTGAGGATGAAGAAACAGAAGAATTGAATCCGCAATACCAAAAATTTATTAAGAATGAAGCAATAAAAGAATCTCTGGAATACCAAATGTTAATGAAGGATGAAGAAACACAAGAATTGAGTCTGGAATACCAAACATTGATCGAAGATCAAGGAACACAAGAATTGAGTTCGGAATATCAAATATTGATCGAAGATCAAAGAATAAAAGAATTTTCGGAATACCAAATGTTAATATTGATTGAGAATGAAAAAATAAAAGAATTGACAGAATACCAAATGTTAATTGAGGATCAAGAAAAAGAAGAATTAAGTCCGCAATACCAAACATTGATTGAGAATGAAGAAATAAAAGAATTGACAGAATACCAAATGTTAATTGAGGATCAAGGAACACAAGAATTAAGTCTGGAATACCAAAGATTGATCGAGGATCAAGGAACACAAGAATTTAGCACGGAATACCAAAGTAAAGTGGATCCGTTTTTTTTCATTCCCGAAGAAGTGCATATCCTACCGAGATCCTCTTCTATAAGAGTCCGGAACAATAGTATCATTGGCGTAAATACATGGCTCACTTTAAATAAAAGAAGCCGAATGGGTGGATTAGTCCAAGTGGAGAAAACAAGAAAATATATTGAACTAAAAATTTTTTCTGGAGATATTCATTTTCCAGATAAAATATCCAGGCAGAGCGATATTTTGATATCACGAGAAACAGAAAAAATAAATTTGAAGAAATTCAAAAAATCGAAAGATTGGATCTATGTTCAAGGGATCACACCTATTAAGAAAAAGTATTTTGTTTCGATTAGACCTGTAATTACATATGAAATACCTGATGAGATTGATTTAGCAACACTTTTCCCTCAGGATCTCGTGCAAGAAAAAGACAATCTCCAATTTAGAATTGTCAATTATTTACTTTATGGAGATAGCAAGTCAATTCGAATAATTTGTCTTAAGACTATTCAACTAGTTCGGACTTGTTTAGTATTGAATTGGGACCAAAAACAAAATAGTTCTATAGAAGAAGAGGTTCATGCTTCATTTGTTGAGATAAAAACAAATTATTTAATTCGCAATTTCATCAAAATTGAGTTAATTAAGCCCTCATATATTGGAAAAAGATATGAAAGAGCAAGTTCAGGATTCATTCCTGATAATACATTAGATCCTATTCCTGATAATGTATTAGATCCTAGCAATATCAATCCTTTTTATTCCAAGACGAAAATGCAATCATTTAGTCCGTCTAGTCAACATAAAGGAACTATGGGTACTTTGTTAAATCGAAACAAGGATTATCAATCTTTGATAATTTTGCCATCGTCCAATTGTTCTCAAATGCATCGATTCAAAAAGAATACTGTGAGAAAAAAAAGGAATCCCCTACTCCCATATATATTTGTTTTGGGTCCGCTAGGTGCTATTGTATCTAAAATAACGAATTTTTATTCATTTTTTAATTTAGTAACTCATAATGAGATCTTATTAAATAAATATTTTGATAATTGGTTTTATTTTTTTGATAATTTGAAAGAGGTTTTCCTGCTACTCAACATAATTTTATTATATATAGATAATTCTCAGTTTGATCCATGTGTCATCGCATCTTTTTTGGAACAGATTTTCAAAGTATTGATTCAAATCTATAATATATGTAGAATACTTCAACCTGAGGTTGCTGAATACTGTTTAATAGATGAGAATAGCAGAATTTACAGTCCAGATCCAACGATAGGCTTTTTTTTGAACCCGTTCAATTGGAATTGGTGCCCTTTCTTTCACGACAATAGTTGGGAAGAGACATCGACAAAAATAAGTCTTGGACAATTTATTTGCGAAAATTTGTGTCTTTTTCAAGACGAACCATATGTCAAAAAATCTGGTCAAATTGTAATTATCAATCTTGATTCCTTAGTTATAAGATCAGCTAAGCCCTATTTGCTCACTTCAGGCACAACCATTCATGGTCATTATGGGGAAATCTTTTATAAAGGAGATGTATTAGTTACATTTCTATATGAAAAATCGAGATCTAGTGATATAACGCAAGGTCTTCCAAAAGTAGAGAAATTTTTCGAAGCGCGTTCGATTGATTTATTATTGATAAACCTAAAAAGGAGGGTTGAAGGTTGGAACGAATGTATACCAAGAATTCTTGGAGTACCTTGGGTTTTCTTGATTGGAGCTGAGCTAACCATAGCCCAAAGTCGTATTTCTTTGGTTAATGAGATCCAAAAGGTTTATCGATCTCAGGGGGTACATATCCATAATAGACATATCGAGATTATTGTACATCAAGTAACATCAAAAGTGTTGGTTTCAGAAGACGGAATGTCTAATGTCTTTTTACCTAGAGAGTTAATTGGGTTATTACGAGCGGAACGAGCAGGACGCGCTTTGGATGAATCAATCTTTTATCGGGCAATCTTGTTGGGAGTAACAAGAGCCTCTCTAAATACTCAAAGTTTCATATCTGAAGCAAGTTTTCAAGAAACCGCTCGAGTTTTAGCAAAAGCTGCTCTGCGAGGTCGTATTGATTGGTTGAAAGGTCTGAAAGAAAACGTTGTTCTGGGAAGAATTTTACCTATTGGTACCGGATTGAAAAAAAATGTGCATCCTTCAAGACAAGATAAGAGCTTTGCTTTAGAAAAAAAAATAGAAAATCTATTTGAGTTGGAAATGAGAGATATTATGTTACATCATAAAGAATTATTATGTTCTGACATGACAAATAATCTAAATTCTCATTTAGAAAAAAAAAATCTTTTATAAGATTTCATTATCATTAACTTAAATCAAAACGGATTTATTTCTTACCTTAACTATTTTTTTTTTTTTACTAATCTGATTATGGATTTTTTGATCAATCGAGTCAGAGTCAATCAAATAAAATAAGTAATTCTAAAAATTGTTTAGGATTTGTGTCATGCATCAATGGTAAATTACCGGTAGAAGGTTCCATCGGAACAATTATTTATTTCAAGGCACCTTTTTTTTATTAAAAAAAGAAAATAAAAGAAAAGGAAGTGGGAGACAAAATGACAAGAAGATATTGGAACATCAATTTTGAAGAGATGATTGAAGCAAGAGTTCATTTAGGTAGTTATAAAAGGAGATGGAATCCTAAAATTACTCCTTATATCCTTCTAAAGCCCAAATACAAACGTTTAGGTATACATATTACAAATCCCGCTAAAACTGCTCGTTTTTTATCAGAAGCTTGTGATTTACTTTTTGATGCAGCAAGTAAAAAAAAAAACATTTTAATTGTTGGTACTCAAAAATTCCCAGAAAAAGTCGCGGATTCAGTAGCGTTGGCTGGAATAAGGGCTCGGTGTCATTATGTTCATAAAAAATGGTTTCGTGGTATGTTAACAAATTGGTCCATTACGCGAAGGAGACTTTCTAAGTTATGGTATTTAAAATCCTTAGAAGAGGATGGCAGATTAAACTCTATTCCCAAAAGAGATGCAGCAATCTTGAAGAGAAAATTATCTACTTTGGAAACATATCTCGGTGGAATCAAATATATGAAGGAGTTACCTAATATTGTGATCATCATTGATCAGCAAAGAGAATATATAGCTCTTCGAGAATGTATTATTTTGGGTATTCCGACAATTTGTTTAATCGATACAGATTGTGATCCAGATCTCGTGGATATTCCAATTCCAGCCAACAATAAAGATACAATTTCAATTCAATGGATTCTTAACAAATTAGTGTCCGCAATTTGCGAGGGTAATTCTAGGTATATAAAGAGAGGGTCATTCTAGCTATATTAAAGAATAATTATTAAAGAACCTTTTCATCGAATTCAATAAAGAATTCTAAGGTTCTTTAATAATATTTTTGTTAATAATTTTATAATTGCATAATATTGATTCAATTTTTTTTTATCTCTCTTTATTTTATCTAAAAATAGTTAAATGTAACTTCCTTTATTAAAATTAATAAAGGGAATTATTCTTGGAATTAATTATAAGTAGTTAATTTTTTCTTTTTTTTTTTTATAGAGTTTCTTTCAAAAACAAAGCATTAAATTGGAGTTTAGTAGAAAAGGGTTTTTCTCGGATTTGAATGGATGATTTTTTTTATCGTCAAAAACCTTTTTCTACCACTTCAAGAATTACTTTTTAACCTAATTAAGATCGAAGTACCCGGTTGGGCATACATAGGGTATTCATTTTCCAGTAGATTCCATACCTAGTTAAACCCAACTCAGTGACCTTAATTTTTTTTCTGGTATGTATCTGCTTTTTTTGTTTTTCCTGATTAGAAAAATCATTCATGAGATTTTAAAATGTATTAAAATATACAAAAGGTTATGGAATCCTATATCCTACTTTTGATTATGAGAGTGACACAGATGTTGTGGACTTTAAAAAGATTGAATCATAATTACGATTCTTTTACCATCCAGTCTTTTTTTGGCAGTAAATTGGGCCGACTCCTTTACTCAAACTTGGGTTTGAGGACGGTCCGCGATCTCGTGAATGTGGAGGCGGTAATTCTTGTTGATGCCATGCTAGATTTATCAGAATTGGATGGAAGAGAATTTTCTGAGGTCTTTCAAGCTCTCTACGAATTCTTTGAAAGCTATTAATTCTATCCCAAAAGTTATAATATAGAGTATATAAATTCGGAATATCAAAATAATCTTAAGGCAGAGGAGCCAGAGGATTAACTAGATCTTCTGGATGTGTGACACTTCTTGTGAAAATTGGGAGACATCCATTTACAAAAAATATGCGCAAAAAAACAAATATATTTGTCAACATTGTGTATTTCATTTACAAATGGAGAGTTTCGATCGAATCTTTGATTCATTCCGCTACTTGTCATCCTATGGATGACATTATAACTTTTACTGATTCCTATGAGATTCTTAGTACTTGGGATGACAATGTAGTTTCTACTGATCCCTATTAGGATCCTTATGAGACTCTTAAAAAAACTTTACTCCTGCTGATCTCAATGAGATTCTTAAATATTGGGATTTTATGGAAGAGAATAAAGTTTCTACTAAAGAATTGGCATAATCAGAAGAATTAACAGAATCAAATCTAGTAGAAATGATTTCCCATTTGGAGAAGATGTAAAATGAAAAAAAATTCTATCTTCTTAAAATTGAGAACTTTTTTATCCAAGTGGTATGCATACTTCTGAAGGAGTTTGGTATAAACAACATGTTATTTATTTTGACAATATATATTAATCTAAATCTAAACAATATATATCTAAATCTAAACAATATATATAATTTAATCTCGTTCTTTCTTAAAAAAGACGAGAATTTTATCATAAATTTTCGATATTTTATTCTGTTTTTTATGAATTCAACAAATTCAAAAAAGAAAATTCTAAAGATTAGAAAAGAATCCTTCTTTTTTAGAAAAAAAGATAGAATTTTCCATATCTATCTTTCTTAGTATTTTTTATCATTTATTTTTTTCAGTTTTTTTCCTATTGACAAAATCTATTTGATCAATACAATATTGTATTGATCAAATAGATTTTGATCTATAGATAGATCATATAGATCTGTTTATTCTGTTCTCTTTTTTTTTTACTCGAGCGGTAGGTTTCCATTTCATTCATCAAGACATCTTTTTCTTCTTCTTAATAAAGAAGAATTTAATCAAAATTTAGGTGATTTTTCATTATTTTTTCATTTTGATTTGGAATAGATTTCGATTTTCTCAATTTTAGTATTAGTAATTGAATTGATATTTTTTTTATCGAATTTGTTATTTCTCTGTTGTTAATTTATCGTTTTAACAGAGTCGTGCAATAAAATTGATTTTATTTTTGATTTCGATCATATATATCTGTCTTATTAATTTATTCGGGTTGCTAACTCAATGGTAGAGTACTCGGCTTTTAAGTGCGACTATGATCTTTTACACATTTGGATGAAGAGAAAAATTCGTCCAGACTTTTGGTAGAGTCTATAAGACCGCGACTGATCCTCAAAGGTAATGAATAGGAAAAAACAGCATGTCGTAATAAAAAAGATTTTATTCTTTAATTCTTTCAACTTAATTTACTATTAATAAAAAATTTTATTTATTTTTATTATTAGAAAATAAATAAAAGTAGAATTTTTTTGGACCTTATTCAATCATTAAAGTTATAGTTCTAAAAAATTGTTTTGAGTTTAAAAAAGGAATTTCTGAAATTTAGCTGAGTCTATTGAATAAATGGATAGAGCCTGATGGCTCCAATTATGATCAAATAAAAAAGAAACGAGCTTATGTTCTTTATCTTTATTAGAACCATTTTCCGATCTAATTAGATGTTAAAAATATATTAGTGCCGAATTCGGAAAAAGATGGATAAGTTCTTTTATGATTGAACTTTTGATCTGATTCATTCAAAAAATGAATCCTAATTATTCTTTATTTTGAATTGTAGATGGATGTGTAGAAGAAACTTTATATTGATAAAAAAGATAAATTCCAAAATCAAAAGAGCAATTGGGTTGCAAAAATAAAAGATTATAACCTTTCTTTTTAAAATCCGAAAAAATTAATAAATTAATTGGATAGAAAAAGGGAAAGAAAATATCTTTCTATTATTAGGATTAATAGAACTGGCTTTCTCATTTCTTTTCCAGAGTATAGATATATATGTATATCTAAATAAATAAGAAAAACTCTGTTCTGACCATATTGCACTGTGTATCATTTGATAAACCCAGAAAAGGCTTATTTCTTCTGGTTCAAATAGAAATTTAAATGGAAGAATTTGAAAATTCTTTAGAAAAATCTAAATTTCGTCAACAACAATGCTTATATCCACTTCTTTTTCAAGAGTATACTTATGCATTTGTTTATAATTATGGTTTCAATGGTTCTATCGAATCTGTTAAAAAACTCATTAGTTATGATAAACTGATTAGCTATGATATTAAATCTAGTTTAATACTTGTGAAACGCTTAATTATTCGAATCTATCAATCGAATTTTTTGATGAATTCGGTTATTCAAAACTGTAACCAAAATCAAATTAATGAGTACAACCGCTTTTTTTATGCTCATTTTTTTTCTCAGATGATATCTGAGGGTTTTGGTTTTGTTGTAGAAATTCCATTCTCCCTTAGATTTTTATTTTCCTCCTCTAAAAAAAAAATATCAAAATTGCAAGATTTACGATCTATTCATTCAATATTTTCTTTTTTAGAGGACAAATTTTATTATTTAAATAATGTATTGGATATATTAATACCTTATCCTGTCCATTTTGAAATCTTAGTTCAAATCCTTCAATGCTGGATCCAAGATATTTCTTCTTTGCATTTATTGCGATTTTTTCTCTTCGATCATTCTAATTCGAATAGTATCATTATTTCAAAGAAATCGGTTTCTATATTCTCAAAAGAAAATATAAGACTCTCTCGTTTCTTATATAATTCTTATGTATCAGAATATGAGTTTTTATTCCTGTTTTTTCGTAAAAAATCGTCTTGTTTACCATTAAGATCTTTTATAAGCTTTCTTGAAAGAATTTACTTCTATGGAAAAATAGAACATTTTAGAATAGTGCATCATGTTTTTTTTAATAAAACTTTATGGATCTTCACAGATCCTCTCATGCACTATCTTCGATATCAAGGTAAAGCTATTCTAGCATCAAAAGGAACTGATCTTTTTATGAAGAAATTGAAATCTTATCTTGTCTATTTATGGCAATATTATTTTCATTTTTGGTCTGAGCCTAATAGGTTTCATAGAAACCAATTCTCTTATTATTCGTTCTACTTTATCGGTTATTTCGTAAGTGTAAAAATAAATTATTTGGAGGTAAGGAGTCAAATACTAGA